ATTTCTTACATTTTCACAAATATGATCTAGTAGGTTACAACCTATTATATATGCTAATTGAAATTTATGATTTTTGTATTTATGCTACTTATTCAATAAGGTCGATTGGTTGATGCGAATTGATTTTCTGTTACGATAAATTGACGAGACTATAGCTGATCCAATAGCTGCTTCAGCGGCTGCAATTGCTATAACAAAAATGGAGAAAATATCTCCTTTTAGCTGGTGATTATCAAAAAAATCAGAAAATGTTACGAAATTCATATTAACCGCATTGAGTATAAGTTCAAGACACATAAGAGCCCTAACCATATTTCGACTCGTGATCAATCCATAAAGACCGATAGAAAATAAATAGGCACTCAAAACAAGTACATGTTCGAGTATCATTCATCAACTCCTTATCAATTTTGATTTATTTCAATATGAACAATAATTTAACGAATTCAATCGACTAGAATATAACAAAAAAAAGTACGAACAAAAAATATATTGGGTAATATATATCAAATAAAAAAATTTCTATTTCAAGATGAAATAGTATTCAATCAAATTGAATTGAATGAAAGGAAAAAAATGTGATAACATACAAAAAGTTTTATTTGGATTGTTCTTTACTAATTTACTAATTAGAAATTAGAAAGTTTTTTATTGCCGAGCCACAGCAATTGCACCTATCAAAGCAACTAAAAGAATTATCGAAATGAGTTCAAATGGAAGAAAAAAATCTGTTGATAAATGAATTCCCATTTGTTGACTATTACTTATCAAATCTTGCTCTAAAATCTGGTTTAATCTTGTAGTCCAAATCACCCCGTACCATGACGTATCCAGAATAGTATTAATTAACGAAAGAAGAATACTTGTACAAACCAACGAAGTAATCCCATCCCCAACGGTCCACAGATTGAAATCTTTAGAATATTCTGAACCATTCATGAACATCACAGCAAATAGGATTAAAACATTTATGGCCCCCACGTAAATAAGGAGCTGTGCAGCAGCTACAAAATGGGAATTTGATAGAATATACAATAAAGATATACAAACAAGAACAAATCCTAAGGAAAAGGCCGAAAATATTGGGTTGGGAAGTAATACCACTCCCAGACCTCCTAATAGAAGACCGGATCCCAGAAAAACTAAAAGAAAATCATGTATTGGTCCAGGTAAATCCATTATATTATGTAAAATAAGAAATAAATAAATCGAAATGCTTTTCATGACCTTATTGACTTAACCAGGGATTTTTTTTTATTATGTTTCTAATAGAGTTAAATTCGAATCTAATGGATATTATGAATTGATGTAGATACAATTATTGGACAATTTTTCTTTTTTTTCTTTAATTCTAAAGTGTATTTGGAACCTATCTATTTCAACAAAGTAATTACGAATATATTATATTAGATTAAGAGAATGAGCCTTAATAATTTTGAATTCTTTTTTAATCAAATTAAAAGGTTTACCCATTTTTTGTTTGAGGTGAATTCAAAATTGTTCGAATAGTATAATCGTCAATTACTGACATTGGTAAACGACCCAACGCTATTTGATTATAATTCAATTCGTGACGATCATAAGTTGAAAGTTCATATTCTTCAGTCATTGACAAACAATTTGTTGGACAATACTCAACACAGTTACCACAAAATATACAAATTCCAAAATCAATACTGTAATTAAGCAATCGTTTTTTTCGAATATTAGTTTCAAATTTCCAATCAACAACAGGCAGATCTATAGGACATACTCGAACACAAACTTCACAAGCAATGCATTTATCAAATTCAAAATGGATTCGGCCGCGGAAACGTTCCGATGTTATTAATTTTTCATAGGGATATTGAATAGTTACAGGTAAACGATTTGTATGGGATAAGGTAATCATAAAACCTTGACCAATGTACCTTGCAGCTCGTACGGTTTGTTGACCATAATTCATGAACCCGGTTATCATAGGAAGCATATCGTAAATATCTATGAATAATTTTATCTTTGTTTCTTTCTCTTGTTTAAAACAAGTAATGAATGTTGGATTCATTTTTTATTTACAGTGAAAAGAGTTGGAAAGAAGTTGTTAATAATAGATTACCAAGGGAAATAGGTAAAAGAAATTTCCATCCAAGGTTTAATAGTTGGTCCATTCTTAGCCTAGGTAAAGTCCATCGTGTTGTGATAGAAATGAATAAGAACAAATAAGTTTTAGCTAATGTAATCAAGATACCAATTGTTGTTCTAATAATTTGATCCCTTTCAAATAGCTCAGGAATAGATATATACGGAATAGAAATATTCCAACCGCCCAAGTATAGAATTGTTACAAATAATGACGAAACTAATAGATTTAGATAGGAAGCAACGTAAAATAAACCAAATTTGATACCTGAATATTCAGTTTGATAACCTGCTACTAATTCTTCTTCGGCTTCTGGTAAATCAAAAGGTAACCTCTCACATTCTGCTAGGGAAGAAATTAGAAAAATGATAAAACCAATAGGTTGACGCCACAAATTCCACCCCAAAAAACCATATTTTGATTGTGCCTCAACTATATCAACTGTACTTAAACTGTTAGATAATCCTAGTCGGTGATAACATTACTATTTCCACCGCTATTACAAAACCGTACATGAGGTTTTCGCCTCATACGGCTCCTCTGGGGCCACAAATAAATCTAAGGACCCGATTTGTATTATTTATATGGATATGATGTGTTGTAAAATAGATGAAATCAAAATCTATCGGAGGGTCCCGAATTATACCAATGGAATTCTGTCTGCTCTAACTCTAATAATAAACAAAAAGCGCTTCGGAATTCATCTCATCCTTTACGAATTCAAATTTATATTTGTTGAGTAATAACTTAATCCTTCAATAAAATACTCCTTGTAAAAATACCAATTAGGTATTTCAGTCCATCCTTGTTTTCAATTACGAAAAAGAATTAGACATCCTATTAATTTATTATTCATGATGGAAATTCTATTTTGTTTGCGAAATATATAAAAGAAAGAATAAAAAAAAGATCCCTTTTTCGTTCCTATTCTTCTTTGTTGAGAAAAAAAAGTTGATGGACTTAAAAAATAAAGGATTATTTCGTTTCTGATAGTCATTACGTTTATCGGTGGATAGGAGCATACTCTGAATCGGAATCTTGGGGAGTACTGTCTGATCATTTCTACCAATTTAAAGCCCCAATTAACCTTCTTTTTTCTTTTTTTTTTTTATGTTATGTTATGCATAAATATCCTTTTTAATTTGGTGAATCTCTATTACTAATTCTTTGTGTATTTTGGTGTTTCTAACCATCCACTCACTTTTGCCTAATCCCCGCCACTTGGTAATACATGTATGTTAATCCATACAACTGATAGTGAAAACGTCATACGGTTAATCTTTTGAACCCGCTTCAAGCCAGGATGACTAATCAACCAATCTTGGGGTAAAGTGATTCTTACGCTTATCTTTATTTCTGCTTAACCTTTGTACATAGGAAATGAGACTCAATTTTTCTTTTTACTGCGAATTTTTAAGCCGTTTTTTTTTTTACTCATATATAACTATCAAATTTCCTTTATTAACATGAAGCCCAAAGATAAATACTAACGATATATATTCAATTCATTCAACTTATTTGTCTAGAACGAAAGGAATAGGAAAAAGAAAAGTTTATGTTTCAACGAATCGCACGTAGAGATATTGATAAAACACATAGAGTTAATGGTATTTCATAACTAATCGATTGAGCAGCAGCTCGCAGACCACCTAAAAAAGAATATTTATTATTTGATCCATATCCTGACATAAGAAGTCCAATAGGAGCAATACTTGAGATGGCAAGCCATAAAAAAATACCGATATTGAGATCAGCTAAAACAAGGTGATTGCTAAAAGGAATTACTGAATAACTTAGTAAAATTGAGATAACTGCTATAGACGGTCCAATACTAAATAAACGAGTATTTCCTCTAGATGGACGAAGATTCTCTTTGAAAAGTAGTTTTGTCCCATCTGCTAGAGCTTGAAGAATTCCCAAAGGGCCGGCGTATTCAGGCCCAATACGTTGTTGTATCCCTGCAGATATTTCTCTTTCTAACCACACAATTACTAGTACACCTGTTATGATCCCCAATACAAGAAAAAATATAGGGACAAGTCCCCATATTAGTCCATAAACCTCTTTTAAAGATTCCAATCTGACAAAAGAATTGATAGTTTGGACTTCTGTTGTATCAATTATCATTTTAACGATCAACTTCTCCCATAATTATATCTATGCTACCGAGTATCGTCATAATATCAGCCAATTTCATTCTTTTAACTAGTTCAGGAAGAATTTGCAAATTAATAAAACCGGGTGGGCGGATTTTCCATCTCCAAGGAAAACCACTTTGATCCCCTATCAGAAAAATTCCCAATTCCCCCTTTGGAGCTTCGACTCTTACATAAAGTTCTTGTTTCGACAATTCAAAAGTAGGAGAAGGTTTTTTACTAATGAATCGATATTCAAAATCATTCCATTCTAGATTCCTTTTTCTATCAAAACCTCTGCTTTCTAAATTCTCATAGGGACCCCCCGGAATTCCTTCCAGAGCCTGTTGAATAATTTTTATGGATTCCGTCATTTCGTTAAGTCGTACTAAATAACGAGCTAATGAATCTCCTTGTTTTTGCCACTGAATTTCCCATTTAAATTCATCGTAACACTCATAACGATCAACTTTACGAAGATCCCATTGTATTCCGGATGCGCGTAGCATTGGTCCGGATAAACCCCAATTTATTGCTTCTTCCCCACCAATAATCCCTACTCCTTCAACTCGTTCTAAAAAAATAGGATTTCGTGTAATAAGTTTTTGATATTCAACAACCTCTGTTAAAAAATAATCGCAAAAATCCAAGCATTTATCTATCCAACCATGAGGTAGATCAGCCGCTATTCCTCCGATACGAAAAAAATTATGCATCATTCTCATCCCGGTGGCAGCTTCGAATAGATCATATACAAATTCTCGTTCTCTGAAAATATAGAAAAAAGGAGTCTGTGCACCAATATCTGCCATAAAAGGTCCGAGCCATAACAGATGAGAAGCTATACGACTCAATTCCAGCATAATGACTCTGATATAGCTGGCCCTTTTAGGAACTTGAATATTTCCCAATTGTTCTGGTCCATTTACGGTTATTGCTTCTGTAAACATAGTAGCTAAATAATCCCATCGCGTTACATAAGGTAAATATTGTATAATTGCTCGGTTTTCCGCAATTTTTTCCATTCCTCTGTGTAAATAACCCAATATTGGTTCACAGTCAACAACATTTTCACCATCTAGAGTAACAATTAGACGAAGAACACCATGCATGGATGGGTGGTGAGGTCCCATATTGACTATCATAAGGTCTTTTCCTGTAACTGGTATATTCATAAGTTTTTCCTTGATTCGTTCTTGCATGAATTAAATTGCTGAAAAAGAAGTTTATCAAAATTCAAGATCTAATAAATTAACTAATTCAAAATTTTTGAATTTAACGATTTTTTGATTCCCGAATATCCAACTGATTAATTAATTCTTTATAACGTACTCTATTTTTTTTTGACAAATAAGCCAAAAGTCGTTGACGTTTTCCCAGAATTTTCCGTAGACCTCTCTGAGATAAATAATCTTTTCTGTGCAATTCCAAATGTGAAGTAAGTCTTCGTATCTTATTGGTGAAACTGAATACTTGAAATTCAATAGATCCCCTGTTTTCTTCTTTTTTTTCTTGAAATGAAATGAATGAATTTTTTATCATAAAAAGAAATCCTCCTTTTTTTTAATATGAATTTAAAGATATGAATTTGACCGATCAGTAATAATAATGTTGGTTATTTTTGTAGATCTGAATTTCATTATGAACTTCTTAATTCTTTATTTTATCAAATAAAAAAAAATGTAATTTTAGATCTAAAATAAAAGGATTCCGTTGATTTTTTTATGGATCTGATTGGTATCTATGTCATTGATTAAATTAATCTCATTTAGAAAGATGGAATTTAAAACAATCCATATGATATGTGTGGATACATTTGTTTTCTTTCATATACCGGAAATTATACATTATATATAAGAAAATTGATCTATCATCAATGAATTTGAAATTGCGGATACATATGTATTCTTATCATACTGAAACGATTTCCATTATTAGTATTAAACCAATAGCGATTCATACAAGCTAAATCTTCTAATCGAAAATTGGGCCAAAGAAAGAACTTGAATTTAATTAGGTTATTTTTATCTCTCTCAAGATCTTTCTTTTCATTCAAAAATTGACCACAGTTTTTGATATTCTTATCAAATCTTGAATTTCTATACCTAGCATTTCTTTTTTTTGATTTGAAACAAATTCGAATTCTAAATTCTCTACGTCGTTTAAGGGATAGAATATTTTCAGGAACAAAGAAATCATAATGGTTTTTGTTTCTATTTCCAGTTCCAGTTTTTTTTTTATATTTTGTAATGGATTTATCAAAACTCTTTTTATCAATATAGTTTTTTTTTTTGTATCTTTGACTTATTTGGTGCTTATTTTTATGAACCAATGAAATAGCTATAGTTCTATATATAATAAGTTGTCCATCGTTTTTTACAGAGAGACGAACAGGTTCAATAATCAATATTCCTTTTTTCTTTAATTTTGTAAAAGTGAAATTCTTCTCAAGCATTAGAATGTCTAGGCTCATTTCTCCTCTTTGAATAGAAGATATAGCAATTTCGTTTGGATTTATCAGTCTAACCAAGAGACAATATACTTTTACATTATTGAAAATTTTTTGATTTAAAAAATCATTCCATCGCAATTGAAAACGCAAATACCTTGCGAGAAAGAAATCAAGTTCCGCTTCTGTATTGCTTTTGTATTGTTTTTTCTTTTTACGTTTTTTTATCTTTGATTCTCCATAATTTTCTTCAATATTTTGTTCTTGGTTTGATAGAACTGATTCAGGATTTCCTTCTTTCTGTTTATCTGATTCAAGCTCCGCTTCCGCTTGGCTTGCAGATTCTTTTTCTTCTTGATTTGGATTAGAAAATTGAAGGGATTTTTTTTCATTTGATGGTATAAAACCTTTTTTCTTTCTAGTGATATTTTTATTAAAATTTTTATTTTCATTAAAATTGAAAAGAAGTAATTTGATTGGTATGACCCACGGTTTCATTTTATATGCACTAGAAAAGAAGACAAATTCTGGAAAGAACCAAAATTCTGGATTTGCTATACGACGACTTAGTATTTCTTCATTCATTCCCATCCAATCAAAAAAGTAACTTTTTTGATTGGCAAGACTTGCCTTAGTTATTTTATGAATTCTTTGATAATTATTAACTTTAGTCTTAATATTTTTTTTACTTTTGGTATCGACCCAGGACTCAATATTGTCTTTTTTTCTAAACCAAAAGTTGAGAACTCTCCAATCCAAATATTTTCTATTCGGAATTTCCCCTATATCCCCAATATGATATTTTCCTAGAAAACTAGAGACTAGATAATTATCTATATCAATGTCTATAGGCATATCCAAATTTTTTTCTTTATAATTAATCGATTTATAGCAAAAAAGATTATATATAGAATCTTTTTTTAAATTATGTTTTAAATTATTCAATAATGAGTCCGCCTCAAAATCATTTTGTTTTTCGTAATCGTAATTATAAAATTTGTCTTTTTCAAATGAATCCTCTTTCTTTAAATTTTGATTTGGAACTAGAGAGTCTTGGTTGATTTTATTTCTCCATTTTTCAGCTACTAATCTAGACCATGCAATCTGAGGTAAATTGTATTGATAATGACTTCTTAACCAGTTTTTCCATTGATTTATTTCGCAATTTAAAAAAGTTTTATCTTTCAATTCATAATGAAAGATTCCTATTCCTTGTTCTTCAAAAAAATGCTTTATTTGATTCTTAACAAAAAAGGATGTTATGCGTCTGCTATATTGAAGGACAGCCTTTAACTTATAGAAGTTAATAACTTGAATTTGTGATAATTTGTAAAATACATATGCTTGTGAGAAAGAGGATAGATCACAACAAATTTTTTCATTTTTTTTTTGAATATTGGATATTAAGTTTTTTATAGTTGAAATAAAATCAATGGTATTTTTATTTTTTTTATTAATTTTTTCTTGATTTTCTTCATTCTTGTAAATGTATTTATCAAAATTTTTTTTTGTTGATTCAAGAAAAAGTTGTGTAGTGATTCTTGGAATATTAATGATACCTAGAAAAATACCTATGTATACCTGTTCCATGAAAAATTTTATAAAGAAAAATGATTTACGAATTAATCGAATATTTTTTCTTTTAAATGTCTCCCAAATTTTTTTTGATGATTCTATGATTTTAGAATCATAACTTGGTTTGTTAGAACTATTAGTTATCTTTTTCTTTTCTTTTTGAATTTCTTCTATTTGATTTCTGATTGTTTTTGTTCTATCAATCAAATCTTTCATTTTGTTTTCAGTTAGTGAAGAATTTGTCCACTCCATAGATCGATTTTGAACAGACAGTTCATGAATCATCTGATTACTAGTTATTGAATCTTTTTTAGTTTCATTTAATTCATATATTTCTCTCAGTCCAAATAATGGAATTAGATTTCGTTTTGAAAGTTCTTTTATTTTTCCTTTTAGAAATAGAAGGCTTTTGATAATCCAGTTTTTAATTTCTTTTGCGACTTTTAGAAAAATTTTTGCTCTTTCTTTTAAAACCCTTAAACCCATAAAAGACTTTGTTTTCAATTTTTTCATTTTTTTGTTGAATTCTTTCGAAATAGGTTCAAAAAAAGAGGGCTGTTTTCGGGCAGAACCGAAAGGTAGTTCAGTTTCCATTCCCCAAACTGTTAAAAAACAAAAATCATTTTTTTCGCCTTTGTGTTTCGTTTTTTTCAGTGGATCCTTATGAGATGATTGGAATTTAGATTTGTGCCAAGGTTTAAGACAAAAAGGAAATAGGATTTTTATCTGAATACCATCCGTTAACCAGTTTCTTGGAAATTCTGTTTCTGATAATTGAACCCCATTATAGGTGCATTTAACATGCATTTCTCGTTTCCAATCCTTTAAATCCTCAGACCATTCGGGAAATTGAAATAATAACATACGGACGATATTTTTAATTATTATCAATAAAGGGAATATAATATATTTTCTAAGAATTGATTGAATTACTAAGAGAGAACCTCTTATTACTTGAGCAAATAAGAAGCTATCCCAAGCTTCTGCAATTTCTATCCGTCGTTTTTCTTCTATTTTTGATTTTTCCTTTTTTTCTTCCTCTTTTTTTTTTTTCTGAATTTTTTTTGTTTTTTCTTCGCTATAATTAGAAATTTTTTTTTTTTCGTTTTTCCACATCAAATTTTTAACAATTTTTTTCATCAGCCCCCATACCTCAAATGAAAAAAAAAAGGGATTGTCTATTCTATCCAAAAAAAGTGGGGAATGTACATTTGCTTGAAAAAATTCCCAAATAACCGTTTTACGCCTTTGGGCACGCATGCATCCTTTAATTACCTCTCGACGAAAATCAGATTGTTGTGAATAACGTATTAAAGCCATTTCCTCTCTTTGATCAGAATTTTGACTATCTTTGATAGTAGTATAAATATCGTTATCTGGCTGGTTATCAGTAAAAATCACTACGCGTTTTGCTTTTCTTGAACGAATTTCAGGATCCGTTGTTACGTTTTCATCATTTTCGCCTTCCAATTGTTCCAACTCATTCATTAATTTGTATGACCATCGAGGAACTTTTTTATTGATTTCATTGAAATCAATAAAATTTTTTATAAGAGTTTGATCGTTGCTATCAGTTAGAACGACATCAAATAAAAATTTGAAAATTTTTATTTCTTCTTCTGAATGAATTTTTTCTTGTTGGTGTTCTGAAAAAAAACAAAGTCTTTTCCCTATTGAGAATGATTTTCTATTAAATTTTTCTAGTGTTTGCTCAAATTTAAT